GAATAGAGAAATGTATATTAAATGCACTTATAATGGCGTTCAATTATCCGAAACAGAATTTCCAAAAAAATGGCTAACTGACGGTATTCAGATAAAGATTTTATTTCCTTTTCGTCTGAAACCTTGGCATAGATCTAAGATACAATCCGCTGAAAAGGAAAAAGATCTAATGAAAAAAAAAAAAGTAAAAAAAAAGAACTTTTGCTTTTTAACAATTTGGGGAATGGAAGTCGAATTGCCCTTTTCTAGTTATCCCCGAAATCGACTTTCATTTTTTGATCCCATTTTTAAAGAACTCAAAAAAAAAATGAAAAAATTGAAAAATTATTTTTTTCTAGTTCTAAAAGTTTTAAAGGAAAGAACAAAATTTTTTCTAAATATCTCAAAAGAAACAGCAAAATGGATCATCAAAAGTATTCTCAATAGTATTCTATTTGTAAAGGAAAAAATAAAAAAAATCCCCAATTCTTTTTTTGTATTTAGATTCAAAAATATTTATGAATTGAGTAAAAGCAAAAATGATTCAACAATCAGTAAGAATAATCCAATGACTTCTGAATCACCCATTCCAATTCAATCTATTAATTGGACAAATTATTCATTGACAGAAAAAAAAATAAAAGATCTGAATGTTAAAACAAAGACAATCCTAAAGCAAATAGAAAAAATAACAAAAGAAAAGAAAAGGGGGTTTATAACTTCAGAAAGAAATATTCATTCGAACAAAACAACTTATGATGCTAAAAGATTAGAATCACAAATAAATATTTTGCAGATAGTACAAAGACGAACTGTTCGATTAACCCGTAAATCGCATTCTTTTTTTAAATTTTTCATGAAAAGAATATACATAGATATCTTTCTATATATCATTAGTATTCCTAGCATCAATGTACAACTTTTTCTGGAATCTACAAAAAAAATAATAAAAAAATCCATTTACAATAATGAAGCAAATGCAGAAAGAACTGATAAAACAAATCAAAGTATAATTCACTTTATTTCGATTATACACAAATATTATAATACTACGAATACGAATTCACAGAATTCTTGTGACGTATCCTCTTTGTCACAGGCATATGTATTTTTTAAATTATCACAAACCCAAGTTATTAACTTATATAAGTATAAGTTAAGATCTTTTTTTGAATATCATGGAAGATTTTTTTTTCTTAAGAATGAAATAAAGGATTCTTTTTTTGAAGTACAAGGAATATTTCATTCCAAATTAAGACATAAGAAACCTCCCGATTCTGCAATGAATCAATGGACAAATTGGTTAAAGGGTCATTATCAGTATGACTTATCTGAGAACAGATGGTCTAGATTAGTACCACAAAAATGGAGAAATAGAATCAATGAACGTCGTGTGGCTCAAAATAAAGATTTAACCAATTTGGATTCATATGAAAAAAACCAATTAATTCTTTACAAAAAACAAGAAGTAGACTCATTAAAAAAAAAAATTAAAAAACAATATGGATATGATCTTTTATCATATAAATCTATTAATTATGCAGATAAGAAAGACTCATATATTTATGGATATAGAGCAGCATTCCAAGAAAAAAAAAAGCAAACGATTTCTTATAATTACAACACATGTAAAAAACAAAAAATGGATATAATTCTTGATAGAGATATCAAGAATTATATAGCAGAAGATGCTATTATAGATATGGAAAAAAATCTGAATAGAAAGTATTTTGATTGGATCGGAATGAATGTAGAAATACTAAATAGTTCGGTATCGAATCTGGAATTTTGGTTCTTTTCAAAATTTGTGATATTTTATAATGCATATATGAGTAACCCGTGGATCATACCAATCAAATTACTTTTTTTCCATTTTAATGGAAATCAAAATGTTAGTGAAAAGAAAAACATTATTGGGAAGAAAAAAATAATAGATATTTCTAGACCATCGAAAAAAAAAAAATATCTTGAATTCGAGTTAGAGACTCGAAATCGATCAAAAGCAGAATACGTGGGTCGAGTAGATCTTGAATCATCTCTCTCAAACCAAGAAAAAGATATTGAAGAAAATTATGCAGGATCGAACAGGAAAAAGGGTTCTAAGGATATAACGAAAAAAAAATACAAGAATAAGATAGGGGCAGAACTCAATTTCTTACTAAGAAAGTATTTGGGTTTTCATTTGAACTGGAAGGATTCCTTTAATCAAAGAATACTTAATAATGTCAAAGTATATTGTCTCCTAATTAGATTGATAAATCTAAAAGAAATTGCTATAGCCTCTATTCAAAGGGGAGAACTAAGTCTAGATATTATGGTGATTCATAATCAGAAGGATTTCACTCTTCCAGGATTGATGAAAAATAAAGAATTGATGAAAAAAGGAATATTTATTATCGAACCAGTTCGCCTGTCTAGAAAAAACAATGAAAAATTTTTTATGTATCAAACCACAGCACTTTCGTTGATTCATAAGAGTAAGCGCCAAATTAATCAAAGATACCGAGAAAAAAGTAATGTTGATAAGAATCATTTTTATAAATACATTACAATTACAAGAAGAAGAGATCAAAAGATAACAGAAAATAAAGAAAAAAATCATTATGATTTGCTTGTTCCTGAAAATATTTTATCTGCTAGACGTCGTAGAGAATTGAGAATTCTAATTTGTTTAAATCCTAGGAATAGAAATAGTGTCCATACAAACACAATATTTTACAATGAGAATAATGAGAATAAAGTAAATAATTGCTGTCAAGTTTTGGCTAAAAATAAAGATCTTGATAGAGAAAAAAAAAAACTAATGAATTTCCAATTTTTTCTTTGGCCAAATTATCGATTAGAAGATTTAGCTTGTATAAATCGCTATTGGTTTGATACCCATAATGGAAGCCGTTTCAGTATAGTAAGAATACATATGTATCCTCGATTGAAAATTTCTTAATCTCCATTTGTCTTCTATTTACCAAAATATATCTGGTATGCGAAGACAAATGGAATATATACATAAATGCGGACACACATTGTGGCATTCATACTAATTCAATGATGGATCCATTAGATTGAAAAATGAATCAACAAAATCATATTCTATAGAATTTTTTATTTGCTGAATCCATAAATATAGTCTTTTTTTTTATCTATTTGAATTGATTAATAATAATTAATTTAATTTGAAAAAAAAAAAAATAAGGAATTCTTAAGCAAATTAAGATTTATATACAAAATTCAAAATGAGTATCATTACTATTACTGATCAATAAAAATATCTATAAAAAAAAAGAGGGGTAGGGGGAAGCTTTAATTTTATTTTATGGTAAAAAGCTCATTTATACCGGTTATTTCACAAGAAAAAAAAGAAGAAAACCCGGGATCGGTTGAATTTCAAATATTCAATTTCACCAATAAGATACGAAGACTTACTTCACATTTTGAATTGCACCGAAAAGACTATTTATCTCAAAGAGGTTTACGTAAAATTCTGGGAAAACGGCAACGACTACTGTCTTATTTATCAAAGAAAAATAGAATACGTTATAAAAAATTAATTAATCAGTTGGATATTCGGGAATCACAAATTCGTTAATTTGAAGAGTCATTTTCAATTATTCGATTTATTCGATCTTGAATTTTTATGAACTTATTTTTTTTTAAGCGATTCATTGAAGAATGAATCGAGGAAAAACCTATGAATGTCACAGCTACACGAAAAGGCCTCATGATAGTCAATATGGGCCCTCACCACCCATCAATGCATGGTGTTCTTCGACTTATTGTTACTCTGGATGGTGAGGATGTTATTGATTGTGAACCAATATTGGGTTATTTACACAGAGGGATGGAAAAAATTGCGGAAAACAGAACAATTATACAATACCTGCCTTATGTAACACGTTGGGATTATTTAGCTACTATGTTCACAGAAGCAATAACCGTAAACGGACCGGAACAGTTGGGAAATATTCAAATACCTAAAAGAGCCAGCTATATTCGAGTAATTATGTTAGAGTTGAGTCGTATAGCTTCTCACCTACTATGGCTGGGACCTTTTATGGCAGATATTGGTGCACAAACTCCTTTCTTCTATATTTTCAGAGAAAGAGAATTAATATATGATCTATTCGAAGCTGCGACAGGTATGAGAATGATGCATAATTTTTTTCGTATCGGGGGGGTAGCGGCTGATCTACCTCATGGTTGGATAGATAAATGTTTTGATTTCTGCGATTATTTTTTAACAAGGGTTGTTGAATATCAAAAACTTATTACGCGAAATCCCATTTTTTTAGAACGGGTTGAAGGAGTAGGCGTTGTTGGTGGAGAGGAGGTAATAAATTGGGGTTTATCAGGACCGATGCTTCGGGCTTCCGGAATACAATGGGATCTACGTAAAGTTGATAATTATGAGTGTTACGAGGAATTTGATTGGGAAGTTCAATGGCAAAAAGAAGGAGATTCATTAGCTCGTTATTTAGTTCGAATTGGTGAAATGATGGAATCCATAAAAATTATTCAACAGGCTTTGGAAGGAATTCCCGGCGGGCCGTATGAGAATTTAGAAATCCGCTGCTTTGATAGAGAAAGGGATCCAGAATGGAATGATTTTGAATATCGATTCATTAGTAAAAAACCGTCTCCGACTTTTGAATTGCCAAAACAAGAGCTTTATGTAAGAGTTGAGGCCCCAAAGGGAGAATTAGGAATTTTTTTAATAGGCGATCAGAATGGTTTTCCTTGGAGATGGAAAATTCGTCCACCAGGTTTTATCAATTTGCAAATTCTTCCTCAATTAGTTAAAAGAATGAAATTGGCCGATATTATGACAATACTAGGTAGCATAGATATCATTATGGGAGAAGTTGATCGTTGAAATGATAATTGAGACAACAGAAGTACAAGATATCCATTTTTTTTCCAAATTGGAATTTTTTAAGGAGGTCTATGGAATTCTATGGATACTTGCCCCTATTTTTATTCTTGTATTGGGAATCACAATAAGTGTATTAGCAATTGTATGGTTAGAAAGAGAAATATCTGCAGGTATACAACAGCGTATTGGACCTGAATACGCCGGGCCTTTTGGAGTTCTTCAAGCTCTAGCCGACGGAACAAAACTACTTTTCAAAGAGAATCTTATTCCATCTAGGGGAGATATTCGTTTATTCAGTATCGGACCATCCATATCAGTCATATCAATTCTAATAAGCTATTCAGTAATTCCCTTTGGCTATAACTTTGTTTTATCTGATCTCAATATCGGTGTTTTTTTATGGATTGCTATTTCGAGTATTGCTCCCATTGGACTTCTCATGTCAGGATATGGGTCGAATAATAAATATTCCTTTTTGGGTGGTCTACGAGCTGCTGCTCAATCAATTAGTTATGAAATACCATTAACTTTATGTGTGTTATCAATATCTCTGCGTGCGATTCGTTGAGACAGAAACTTTTCGATGTTATTGCTATGCTCCTCTCTTTATAGTATTTTATTTATAGGAATTATAGTATTTTATTTATAGGAAAGGGAAAGAATAAATTGAATAGATATCCTCATTTTCATTATTCTTTTTCGCAATTCAGATTGAAAAAAAAAAATCAGATAGTTATATGAGTGAAATAAAACAGCTTCTATTGAATATTATTTATGAATACTATATTACTTTATAGTTTATATTACTTTATAGTTTATAGTTAATAGATAGTATGATGATTTGAAATTGCAGTAAAAAAATGGAGTCTCATTTTCTATGTATAAGAATTAAGTGAAAAAAAAAAAAAAAAAAAAAATTATAAGCCGAAGAGGCCGTTTACCCCAAGATTGGATGATTAGTCATCCTGTCTTGAAGCGGGCTCAAAAGACCAACCTTTTTGAGTTTTCGTTATTATTTTTATCAATTATCATACATGTATTAACATAAATAAGGGGGTTAATAAAAAAATGAATGGATGGTTAGAAACACCAAGATACACAAAGGATTAGTAAAGCAGATTTTGTAAATTATCCAAAAGAACATTTACGCAAAATAGAAAAAGAATTCTAATTGGGGCTTTAAGTTGGTAGAAAAAATAAGGCAGTACTCCCCACAACTCCGATCCAGAGTATGCTCCCATCCACTGATTAAATAAATAACTATCAGGAACGAAATAATCCTTTAATTTTTTTTTAGTCCCTTTTTACTTGCACAAAAAAAAGAAGAATAGGAACGAAAAACAAAAAAAAAGCGACCCCCCCCTTTTTTTTTATTTCTTATATCCATATTCATGGAGATAGAATTCATGTCATAACTGATAAACTAATGTGTAATTATTTTTCGTAATCGAAAACGATGGGGTTATTGATAATTCTAAAAGAGTATTTTATTGAAGAATTCAGTTATTACTCAACAAATTCAAATTTGGATTTTTAAGGGATGAGATCAATTCAGAAGTACCTTTTGTATCTTTTATTAAAATAAAATAGATTTCTCTTTATTATTTAATTATTTATTAGAACAGACAGAATTCAATTGGTCTAATTCAGAACCGTCCGATAAATTTGAATCTTATCTATCTTAGGGATATATCAAGAGATAAAAAATCGGCCCGGTCCTTAGATTTATTTTAGGCTTTCGAGGAGCCGTATGAGGTGAAAATCTCATGTACGGTTCTGTAATAGAGATGGGAACAGTAATGTTATCACCGACTAGGATTATCTAACAGTTTAAGTACAGTTGATATAGTTGATGCACAATCAAAATATGGTTTTGGGGGGTGGAATTTGTGGCGTCAACCTATGGGTTTCGTTGTTTTTCTAATTTCTTCCCTAGCCGAATGTGAAAGATTACCCTTTGATTTACCAGAAGCGGAAGAAGAATTAGTAGCAGGTTATCAAACCGAATATTCGGGTATTAAATTTGGTTTATTTTACGTTGCTTCCTATTTAAACCTATTAATTTCTTCATTATTTGTAACAATTCTTTACTTGGGCGGTTCAAATATCTCTATTCCGTACATATTCGTTTCTGACTTTTTTGAAATAAATAAAACATATGGAGTTTTTGGAACTACAATTGGTATCTTTATTACACTAGTAAAAACTTATTTGTTCTTATTCGTTTCTATCACAACAAGATGGACTTTGCCTAGGCTAAGAATGGATCAATTATTAAACCTTGGGTGGAAGTTTCTTTTGCCTATTTCTCTCGGTAATCTATTATTAACAACTTCATCTCAACTGTTTTCACTATAAAAGATTGATCTTCTGTATTCATAAACTGACTCAAACAAGAGAAAGAAATAAAACAAAAATATTCATAGATATTCACGATATGTTCCTTATGGTAACTGGGTTCATGAATTATGGTCAACAAACAATCCGAGCTGCAAGGTACATTGGTCAAAGTTTCATGATTACCTTATCTCATGCAAATCGTTTACCTGTAACTATTCAATATCCTTATGAAAAAATAATAACATCGGAACGTTTTCGCGGTCGAATCCATTTTGAATTTGATAAATGCATTGCTTGTGAAGTATGTGTTCGTGTATGTCCTATAGATCTACCTGTTGTTGATTGGAAACTGGAAATTGATATTCGAAAGAAACGATTGCTTAATTACAGTATTGATTTCGGAATCTGTATATTTTGTGGTAACTGTATTGAGTATTGTCCAACAAATTGTTTATCAATGACTGAAGAATATGAACTTTCGACTTATGATCGTCACGAATTGAATTATAATCAAATTGCTTTGGGCCGTTTACCAATGTCAGTAATTGATGATTATACAATTCGAACAATTCAAATAAAATAATTTTCTTTTATTTGAATTTATAATATAGTTCAAAAAAAAAATTATTCTACTTGTAAATTATAAACTTATAAATTATAAAATAAAAGAAAAAAAGAAAATAATAGAATATATTCGAATTAAAATCAAATAATACTATATATATATAAATATAAAAATAAAATAGAATATATATATAGAATAGAATATATAAATATATATAATAAAAAAAAAAAAATGAATATATATAATAAAGAAATATATAATAAAAAAAAAATAGAATAATCTAAATTTGAATAATAAAACAAAATATTATTAAAAAAATTAAAAAATATTATATTCGATATTGTATTAGAAATATTCTATATTATATAAATTATATAAATATTAATTATATAAATATTAAATAAATATATACTTTATTTTCCTTTTAGTATAGTTTCAAATTATTCTTTCGTATTAAAAATGGAATAACATTGGTAACTGTACCTAACATTAGTAACTGTACCTATAGCAATTCACACTCCTTAGGATTTAATTCAATGCGGAGAGAAATTTAGTATATAATTTTTTTTCCTGGTCATATCAATAAGGTCATGAAGTTTCGATTTATTTATCTCTTATTTTACATATAATGGATTTGCCTGAACCGCTACATGATTTTCTTTTAGTCTTTCTGGGATCAGGTCTTGTATTCGGAAGTCTAGGAGTCGTATTACTTACCAACCCAATTTTTTCTGCTTTTTCGTTGGGACTGGTTCTTGTTTGTATATCTTTATTGTATATTTTATCAAACTCCCATTTTGTAGCTGCATCACAGCTACTTATTTACGTGGGAGCTATAAATGTTTTAATCATATTTGCTGTGATGTTCATGAATGGTTCAGAATATTACCATGATTTTCATCTTTGGACCGTTGGGGATGGAATTACTTTGATGGTTTGTACAAGTATTTTTGTTTCACTAATAACTACTATTCCAGATACATCATGGTACGGGATTATTTGGACTACAAGACCAAATCAGATTATAGAACAAGATTTGATAAATACTAGTCAACAAATTGGAATTCATTTATCAACAGATTTTTTTCTTCCATTTGAACTCATTTCAATAATTCTTTTAGCTGCTTTGATAGGTGCAATTGTCGTGGCTCGCCAGTAAGAAATCTTTAGAACTAGCAATATAAATAAAAATCAAATTCAATTTTGTTCGATTTTATCACATTTATTTCCGTTGAATTCTATGTGAACGTGAAAGAGTATTTATCTATAAAATCTTTTTTTTATTTTATTATTAGGAATATTGCCGATATATTTATTATTTTGTTTTATTGCAGACTTGTTATATTCTTTAGTCAATCGAATCCGTTGAATTGTTGTTCATATTGAAATGAATCCAAATTGATAAGGAGTTGGTCAATGATGCTCGAACATGTACTTGTTTTGAGTGCCTATTTATTTTCTATAGGTATCTATGGATTGATCACGAGCCGAAATATGGTTAGAGCCCTTATGTGTCTTGAACTTATACTGAATGCAGTTAATATAAATCTCGTAACCTTTTCTGATTTTTTTGATAGTCGCCAATTAAAAGGAAATATTTTTTCAATTTTTGTTATAGCTGTTGCAGCAGCTGAAGCAGCTATCGGACCGGCTATTGTTTCCTCAATTTATCGTAACCGAAAATCAACCCGTATCAATCAATCCAATTTGTTGAATAAATAGTATTAATCATAATTAATCATAAAAAAAATAGAATTTAGAATAGGGTAATATTCATCAATTCAAATTAGGATGTATGTTACACAACTTATGATCATGTTTGCGAGAAAATATAAGAAATCAAAGTATCTTGGTTCTATTCTCTTCTTATGAATTGATCTAGAAGTCGATTTTTATTAAAAAAATTCTGATAAATCATTGATTCATCTGGTGCCTAAATATAGGATTCATTTATTAGTTTACTAGATCGAAAATTTTTTTCTTTTTATGTTCAAAGATTACTATAGATCCAATGTCACATTCCGTAAAGATTTATGATACATGTATAGGATGTACTCAATGTGTCCGAGCTTGCCCCACAGATGTATTAGAAATGATACCTTGGGACGGATGTAAAGCTAAGCAAATTGCTTCTGCCCCAAGAACAGAGGACTGTGTTGGTTGTAAGAGATGTGAATCCGCCTGTCCGACGGATTTCTTAAGTGTTCGAGTTTATTTATGGCATGAAACAACTCGAAGCATGGGTCTAGCTTATTGATACGTTTCAAAAAACACCACACGAATACATTTTTTTTACTGGGAAAAACCCGCGCTCAAAATATTTTCTATTTTGAGCGCGGGTTTTTCTGGCTCAAGTGTATCTTATTTTTATCACGAATTATTTTCCTTGGTTAACAATAATTGTAGTTTTGCCAATAGCTGGGGGTTCCTTCATTTTTTTATTTCCTCATAGAGGAAATAAGATAATCCGGTGGTATACTATTTGTATATGCTTACTAGATCTCCTTCTAACAACCTATGCATTTTGTTATCATTTCCAATTGGATGATCCACTAATCCAACTCACAGAGAATTATAAATGGATCAATTTTTTTGATTTTTACTGGAGATTCGGAATAGATGGACTCTCTCTAGGACCTATTTTACTGACGGGATTTATCACCACTTTAGCTACTTTAGCGGCTCAGCCGGTTACTCGAGAATCCAAATTATTCCATTTCCTCATGTTAGCAATGTATAGCGGTCAAATAGGACCATTTTCTTCTCGAGACATTTTACTTTTTTTCATCATGTGGGAATTAGAATTAATTCCCGTTTATCTACTTTTATCCATGTGGGGGGGAAAGAAACGTTTGTATTCAGCTACAAAGTTTATTTTGTACACTGCGGGAAGTTCTGTTTTTTTATTAATAGGAATTCTAGGTATAGGTTTATATGGTTCTAATGAACCAACATTAAATTTTGAAACATTAACTAATCAATCGTATCCGGTAGCACTTGAAATAATATTCTATATGGGATTTCTTATTGCTTTTGCTGTCAAATTGCCGATTATACCCTTACATACATGGTTACCAGACACCCACGGAGAGGCACATTACAGCACTTGTATGCTTTTAGCCGGAATCTTATTAAAAATGGGAGCATATGGGTTGGTTCGAATTAATATGGAATTATTATCCCACGCTCATTCTATATTTTGCCCCTGGTTAATGCTATTAGGTTCAATTCAAATAATCTATGCAGCTTCAACATCTCTTGGTCAACGTAATTTAAAAAAAAGAATAGCTTATTCCTCGGTATCTCATATGGGTTTCCTAATTATAGGAATTGGTTCTATAAGTGATACGGGGCTCAACGGGGCTATTTTACAAATAATCTCTCATGGATTTATTGGCGCTGCGCTTTTTTTCTTGGCGGGAACTAGTTATGATAGACTACGTCTTCTTTATCTCGACGAAATGGGCGGAATGGCTATACCAATGCCAAAAATATTCACGGTTTTCACTATCTTATCGATGGCTTCTCTTGCATTGCCGGGCATGAGCGGTTTTATTGCAGAATTGATCGTTTTTTTTGGAATAATTACCAGTCAAAAATATCTTTTAATGACAAAAATACTAATTACTTTTGTAACAGCAATTGGAATGATATTAACTCCTATTTATTCATTATCCATGTTACGGCAGATGTTCTATGGATACAAGCTTTTTAATACACCAAACTCTTATTTTTTTGATTCTGGTCCACGAGAATTATTTATTTCGATTTCTATCCTTATACCCGTAATAGCTATTGGTATTTATCCGGATTTCATTTTCTCATTCTCGGTTGATAAGGTTGAAGCTATTCTATCTAATTTTTTATAGATAATTTTTTTGAATAAATTAATAAAAATATATATATATATATTTTCCGTTGGATTTGGATTAACTTAATAAAAAAATGAATTTGAATTGTAATCGAATATTTTGTTGTTTGTGAGAACCCCTTGAATCACTATATTACTTGATTTAAAGGGTTCTCGACGATTTATGGGAAGTTTTCATATATACACTTTCCATATTTGTATTTGTCAGGTTCTTTCCTCACTTTAATTCAATTAGATGAAAATGAACCATAACTATGTAGGCCTATTCCTAATAGATTGATTCCCAAATAACATATCCAAATTATAAGAAAGCCGATAGAGGCCACTATTGAAGAATTTACATCTTCCAATTTTTTATTTTTTCTAGTATGTAAATAAATAGCGAATATGGTCCAAGTAATAAAGGCCCAAGTTTCCTTTGGATCCCAATTCCAATACGATCCCCATGCCTCGTTAGCCCATACTGCTCCTGAAAGAATACCTATCGTTAAAAAGAGAAAACCTAGACTAATAATACGGTAACCCCAATGATCCAATTGTTGAATAAATTGAGACCTATAATAATTTCTAGAAAAAGAAGTTTTTTGTAAAACATTATTTCTTTCATTCATATTCATATATTTGATTTCAGCAAAAGAAAATGATTCATTTAAAAAATACAAATTATTGCTTTTACCAATAATTTGTATGAGTTCTCGAAATGTAATAACTAAAATAGCTACTGATAATAATGATCCACATAAAAGAGTTGCATAGCCTAATATCATCATACTTACGTGCATCATTAACCAATGGGATTGTAGAGCGGGTACTAATATTGTGGATTGATGCATTTTGTTTAAAAGACCCGAAGTAGCAAAGCCTTGGGTAAAAATAACACTTGGTGCAATTATTGTACTTAAATGGTTTTTTTGCTTTTTAAAACAAGGAACCATATAAAAAATGGAAAAACTCCATGAAAGAAAGATTAATGATTCATATAAATCACTAAATGGTAAATGGCCCGAAAAAAACCAACGAGTAACTAACAATCCCGTTATACAGAAAAAGGTTATTATCATGCCCTTTTTGGACGAATCATATAATCCCACGATTTCATTGACTAATAAGGTTATCAAATGAATTGAAATTAGAATTGATACGACCGAAAAGGATATATGAGTTAATATATGCTCTAAAGTTGAAAATATCATATTTATATATATAAGGTCTCAATACAATACTAGGAATAGAAATCGGGAATTGAATTCATTATAGGACTTATTCTTTTCGAAGATAAGATTATCATGCCGCCACTCGGACTCGAACCGAGATGCTCTAGCACTGCTTCCTAAGAGCAGCGTGTCTACCAATTTCACCATAGCGGCTTACTCAAAATCATAATAACCTATTTTTAGTCAATCGTCGAGATTGAAAAAATCAATTAAAGTGCAATATTTTATTACTAAACATTAAAGAATTAAAAAAATTCTATTCTATATATATATATTAATAAATTTATATATATATAGAATAAATTTAAAATTTAAATTTTGATTTATTATAATATATAAATTAATATAGATATACAATCGAATCCATTTTGTCAATTTTGAATAATATGTTTTAAATATAATAATCTTCTATTTCTATTTATATATATATATTTCTTATTATTATAAATAAAAAAAGTTATATTATTGTAAAAAATATTGTAAAAAATTATATTATTGTAAATAAAAGAAAATTTTTTTTAAAATGCAAGATTTCAATTTCAATACAAATTTTTATTCTCGTTCTTTTTTCGTTTCAAGTATCAGTTTTAACAGGAGAATGTATTTTTGTTAGTTTATACTTTTTCTTTCAACAAAGGGCTGTTGGCATTAGATAGTTCTGACTTCAATCCAGGAAAAAAAAAAAAAGTTTCTTTTGTACTTGTTAATGACTCATTTTTTATTTCTTTTATTTTCTGAATCTAAATAAATGCATTGCAATTTTTTCAATGAAAGAAAAATAGTGAATTTATCGATCAAAAACGGAACACTCCATTCAAAGGATTTTTTTTTAGAGTATCAATATATCTATTTATATTTATATATATTTTTAGAAAATAGTTTATAGAAAAAAAAAAAAATGGATATATATATAAATATAATGGTATATATAAATATAATGGTATTCTATTCAATATATATCTATATAATTCTAATTCGATTATAATTATATAGATAATTATATATATAGATAATTATATTCTATAAATATTTAATCTTCTATATTAGATATATTAGATTAGTATTAAAATTAGATTAGTATTAAAAAAAATTCTTTGAATCGAGCTAATTCGGGTTTGTATTTGTTACAAAACTTTTTGAGTTCCCTGTAAAAATGGATTTCGCTAATGAAAAAGCTTTCAATGCTTTCCAATATCCCCTCTTTTTCCAAAAATTCTTCCGAATCATTTTTTTTGATATCGAAGTGCGCTTTTTTGGAACTGCCATACAACTAGTATAGTTTTTTCATTGCTATGGTTCGATGTGAAAGACATTTCTTTTTTTCTTCTGTAAATCAAAACGAATTGTTATTTAATTAGTCATATATCTTATCTATCTTAATTCTCCCTTTTTGTTTTCTATCTAAAGTAAAACATTGACTATTATAACCCTTTTTGTAAATTTTGCCAAACATAGATATCTTTTTATTGTAGTAATAGAAGATAATCAATTAGTTCAAAAATGAACTAATGTTTCTGAATTGAATAATAAAATTCTTATTTTTTTGTTCATGGCATATGAATTGTTTTTGATGATTCATGTCAAAATAAACGAATGTTCTTAGTTTTGCTGTAATTATTTATCCTTACTCTATACAATACATAATTTTTTTGATAATTGTAAAATTAAAAATTCATTTTTAATTTTACAAAAATTTTCGTTTTTATAATATAATTTTATAATATAATTAGTTAGAAAAATATAATTGAATTTATTTTTTATTTTTTTAATTAAATATTATATTACTAAAAACATAAAAAAAGTTTCTTTTTTCACTAGGAATTTTGTTATTGGACCGTTTTTATTTTGTACTTTGCAATATGAAAAGTATTGTGCAAAGATTCAGAATAATTAATAATAGAAAATTCTATTTCTATCTTCACTTTTTTTATTAACCGAACCCTTTACAAAAGAGATAAAACAAAACTCATTAAGAATCAAAAGATTTTTTATTCTTTATTTTAATTTCTATGGAGTATACACATCACTCTTCATGGATCATACCTTTCATTCCACTTCCAGTTCCTATTTTAATAGGAGTGGGACTTCTACTTTTTCCCACGGCAACAAAAAATCTTCGCCGTATGTGGGCTTTTCCTAGTATTTTTTTGTTAACTATAGT